TTTATTAATAGAAATTATTCACCTTAGGTGACTTACTCATGAATAACCTATTAATTTTGTAGAGATGCTTGATTTAATTTACCGGTAGCTCCAATTGTGGTAGACAGAATTCTTGCTATAAATAATGTTTTTCTGATAAATTTGATAATTTATTATTATAAATATTGGTGCTTGTGTTTTGTTAAATTATTAATATAATATATTTACTTCATCTTATTTTAGCTATTATTCCTTAAATTTATATGTGAATATTTTATCTCTTAAATTTGATCATTTATGCTATCACGATGATTTTGTTGAAGATATTATTTCTTGAATATTCATAAATTATTATTAAAATGGAAAATATCAGGATTATTCTTCTTTAAATTTAAAAAAATAAATTATAAAGTTTCTTGATCTATAATTTGATTCATAATTTTATAAATTAATTTAAATTAAAGGTTACTCACATTTTATTCGATAAGCTCAGCTTATTGTAGGCAGATTTTATGAAATAATTTGTAAAATGTGGTGATTTTTATCTATTATATATAAATAATTAATTAAATGTGAGGGTGGGGGCACTCCCATCTAAATATTATTATATCAATTATACAATTTTAATTGTAGGCACATGAGTAATATTAACGGTGTTGTATAATATTCTTATTTCATTTACTTTAATTTACTATAAATTTATTTATTTAATATTACATCTATCTATGGTAGAATAATTTAATTATTTTATAATTTAATGGCTGTGGCTTGTGCTGGAAAGTTCTCTATATGTGAATATAGTGGGTGGTAGATATTAGTGTTCCTACCACGTATTTTATGACACAATAAAAAAATAATTGATAGGTTTTTTAACTTTGAGGAAACTTCTGTGAGAATAATTAGGTTAATTTTATAGATTTAGTTGTCCGTGGGGGCTAATTTTTATAGATAAATGAAACCTAGTTATATCCAGGGGGGGACCGCCAGGGGCCACCGTGGATGGGGGGAAAATAGAGATATGCGACTATTTGATCTATAGGAAAGATACAAGTATGTAACAACCATTGACTTCTAACATAACTTGCTAGTATATTTAATTAAATAAATATCTTATAATATAAATAAGATATAACATTAATTGATTTAAGGCGAGAGTTAGCGAGCTAGTGATTACTACCACATAATCTGCTATAGAACATATGGAACTATTTAACTATATGGAACATATATATTTAATTTAAGGTTCGTGCGTTAATTTATTCTTGTCTATCTGTTGCCGGACTAACTGGAAGGGCCCGTAGGGACATGGAGTAGGGAGGAGAGGGAGTTTTATGTGTTCCTGATAGATATTTTACATGATCTGTTTTAACTTTTATTATATAAATTTAATTCTAGTTTTATTATTTAGCTTATATTTATGGTAATTTGATCATGCCAGTTGTTGCTATTATTTAACTAATCTCGCCTTAAAGGTGAATTAAATTGAGATTTATTTTGTTGGCAGTTATTTTTATTGTACTATTTTAAATTTAAAGATACAGTTACTTTTATTTTAACTAGCAAAAATTGTGCCAGCGGCTGCGGTTACACAATTAGTTATAGTTAATTTGTTTAGTGTTGATATTTTAATTCTTAATTGAGTCAATTAATTTATTATTAAGGTGAAATTTATTTTATTTGCTTATCTCTGGTTTTATTGATAATGGGAAATTTTTAGTTAGACTAGGATTAGATACCCTATTATTACGAATGTAAATTTATACTTGTTATTATAAGTTTTGATCTTTAAATCAAAAGAATTTGACGGTAATTTAATCTTTTCAGAGGAACCTGTCCTTTAATTGATAATCCACGATAAATCTTACCTCAGTCTGTAATTCATATATCTCTGTTTGTTGAGTGTTTTAATAGAATTATTCTCTTTCTTTATTTTTAATAATTTATATCAGGTCAAGGTGTGGTTGTATTTAGGGTTGAGATGGGTTACATTAATATATTATTTATGGATCATAGAATGATAGATTGTATTATCCTTGTGAAATTGGATTTGAATGTAATTATGTATTATATATTTATAATGATACTTGTTCTTGGTTAAGTACACATCGCCCGTCGCTCTCATTCATTAAAATGAGATAAGTCGTAACAAAGTAGGCTTATCGGAAGATGAGCCTGGATTTATACAAGCCATGCTTAGAGCATTTTGTTATTTACATTAATGATATATTTGTGCGATTCAAATTGGTTTGATTGTGATTAATTTAATTAATTTTTTATTTATTTATTTTTTGATAAAAATAATTTATATTTTAGTATTTAATTTTATTGAATAAATTATTATTATTTATAGTTAATTTCACTGTGAAGGTGAATATTTATCCATAATATAAGTATAATTATTTTTTAGTACCTTTTGTATCAGGGTTTATTGATTTCTCTAACTTAATGTTATTTTCCCGAATTTATAAGGGCTATTAATTTTCTGCTTTTTAATGTTTCATAATTATTTGAAAGATATTAATAGTAGTTATATGCCATTCATTTATAATATATCTGGTTTTTTAATAATTGAATTCAATTCAGGATTTATATTTTCTTAAGTTCATTTAATTACTTTTGATAATTTAAATCTAATACTTATAGGGATAAGCCTTTAAAGTGTTTTTATAGTTATAATTTATATTCATAAGTTCAGTAGGATTAGAAACTTCCATCAATATAATTCGTTATAGTCTATTTTATGTGTTTGTTTATTTAATATTAACTTAAATCTTTATTAGAGTTTTTTAATTACTTTGAAATTAAAAGTATTTATGATAAAATTAGTAATTTTTTTATATAAAGTATAGTAATTCGGCAAATTTTATATTCACCTGTTTATCAAAAACATGTCCTGTTGGTTATTTTATATTAGGTCTGGCCTGCCCACTGATAATTTATTGAAGGGCCGCGGTATTTTGACCGTGCGAAGGTAGCATAATCATTTGTCTTTTAATTGTAGGCTTGTATGAATGGTTTGATGAAATATAAACTTTCTTTACTTTAATTGATTAAACTTAATTTTTTAGTTAAAAAGCTAAAATTTATTTGTAGGACGAGAAGACCCTATAGAATTTTATTTATTATAGTTTTTATTTAATTTGGTTATTTATTTATTTAAATCTTGCTATGAATTTTGTTGGGGCGACAGAGAAATTTCTTTAACTTTCTTTTATTTATTATTATTGATTAATATTTTTATGATCCTGTATTTATGGATATTAAGATTAAATTACCTTAGGGATAACAGCGTAATTCTTATGGAGAGTTCTTATCGATATAGGAGTTTGCGACCTCGATGTTGGATTAAATTTAGATTTTAGTGTAGCAGCTAATTTTCTAGGTCTGTTCGACCTTTAAATATTTACATGATCTGAGTTCAGACCGGCGTGAGCCAGGTTGGTTTCTATCCTCATAATTATTTTTAATTCTTAGTACGAAAGGACCAGAATCAGTAGATATTCTATAATTATATGATTTTTATTAATAATTATCTTGGCAGATAAGTGCGGTAAATTTAGAATTTATTTATGTAATTTATTACAGATAATAGTGTTTATTATTAGTTACTTATTAACTATTATCTTTATTTTAATTTCTGTAGGTTATGTTACTCTTTTAGAGCGCAGGGTTTTAGGCTATATTCAATTACGAAAAGGTCCTAATAAGGTAGGGTTTGTTGGGTTATTTCAGCCTTTTGCTGATGGAATTAAATTATTTTTTAAAGAACAAACATACCCCCTAAAGTCAAATTTTATTATCTACTATTTTTCTCCTGTTTTTATATTAATTTTATCATTTTCAATTTGATGTTTATATCCTTTTTTGGTTAATATTTATAATTTTAATTATGGATTTTTATTCTTTATATGTTGTACTGGTATGGGGGTTTATGGGATTATGTTATCAGGCTGATCTTCTAATTCTAATTATGCTTTGTTAGGAGGGCTACGTTCTGTGGCTCAGACTATTTCTTACGAAGTTTCCATGTCTATTACTATATTATGTTTTATAATCTTTGTATTTAGTTTTAATTTTATTGATTTTATATTATATCAGGAGTGTGTTTGATTTTCATTATTTTCTCTTCCCCTATTATTTTGTTGAATATCTTCAATTTTGGCGGAGACTAACCGCGCTCCCTTTGATTTTGCAGAAGGTGAGAGTGAACTAGTTAGAGGCTTTAATGTTGAATATAGAGGTGGAGGATTTGCTTTTATTTTTTTATCAGAGTATATGAATATTATTTTTATAAGAATGTTAACGGTTATTATATTTATGGGGTGTGATTTATTTTCTCTACTTTTTTACTTAAAGATTAGTTTTTTTATTTTTTGATTTATTTGAGTTCGTGGCTCTTTACCTCGATTTCGCTATGATAAATTAATGTATCTGACTTGAAAAATATTTCTTCCTTTATCTTTAAATTATTTTTTATTTTTTATTGGTTTATTATCTTTATTGCAGTTGAGTATTTAATTCATTAATTTAAGTGCCAAGTCAATGAGAGAATTTAACTCTCTTTTTATACTTTCAAGGTATATATTTATCTAAAATTTATTGACTATTCATTAATCTTATCTCATAATATGAAGGTTATTGGGTTAATTGTAAAATATATAAAATATAGTGTTGTTAATACTTGTCCTGTGATGATAAATGGTTCTTCAGCTGGTCGGGCTCCAATTCATGTTAATAAGATTACTACAACTGTAAAGCTTCAGAATAATATTTTGTTTAAGGGGTAAAAGGTAATTCCTTGAAATTTATTATTATTAGTAATTGGGGGTAATATAATAATTAAAATTGATATAATTATAGCAGTCACTCCTCCTAATTTATTAGGGATTGATCGTAAAATTGCATAAGCAAATAAGAAATATCATTCTGGTTGGATATGTACTGGAGTTACTAGTGGGTTGGCTGGAATAAAGTTTTCAGGATCTCCTAGTGTTCGTGGCTCTAATAAGATAATTATTGAGAATACAATTAATGTTACTGTTATTCCTATTATATCTTTGATAGAGAAATAAGGGTGGAATGGCGCTTTATCAAAATTTCTGTTTAAACCTAAAGGGTTATTTCTGCCTGTTTGATGTAAAAATAATAAATGGATTATTACTATTGCTGAAATAATAAATGGTAGTAAAAAGTGTAATGTGAAGAATCGAGTTAGTGTCGCATTATCAACTGAAAATCCCCCTCATAGTCATTTTACTAAATTATCTCCAATATAAGGTGCAGCGGATAATAAGTTAGTAATTACTGTGGCTCCTCATAATGATATCTGTCCTCAAGGTAAAACATATCCAAGAAATGCTGCGCCCATAGTTATTAATAGAATTATGACTCCTACATATCAGGTTATAATTAATTTATAAGATCCATAATATAATCCCCGTCCAATATGTAAGTATATGCAGATGAAGAATAGGGAGGCTCCGTTTGCATGAGTGTATCGTAATAATCACCCATTATTGACATCTCGACAAATGTGGATAACACTATTAAAGGCCAATTCAATATTAGCAGTATAATGTATGGCTAAAAATAGTCCTCTGAGGACTTGAATTATCAAGCATATTCCTAATAGTGATCCTATATTTCATCATAGTGAGATTGATGATGGGGAAGGTAAATCAATTAATGATCTGTTTATAATTTTTAATAACGGATGTATTTTTCGTAGTGGTTTATTCATATTAAATCTTCCTTCGTAGTGGTCCTTCTAGTGATCTTGCAATATTTGATACTACAATTATTGTTAATAGTAAGTAAAAGATTATAATAATAGTAATTAACCCAGATGATGTATTAAATACTTTAAATAATATTAAATCTTCTGTCTTTATTCTAAAATTGGTTTTTATAAATATTTTAGTTTCTTCTGTTTTATCTTGAATTGAAAAAGTGATTACTATTAATACTATTAGTGATATAATTAATGATAGGGGGGTTTGGAACTTTTCATTTGAAGCTACTCTTGCTATATAAATGAACAAAACAAGTGCTCCTCTTATTATAATAATAACAATGATATATGATAAAAGAAAAGATCCTAAGCTTATTCCGGTTACTATGGCAATGACTAGGGTTTGACAAATTAATACAAATCCCATGCTAAGAGGGTGTTTTAATAATAAAAATAATATTGATAATGACACCATCAATGTGAATAGAATTGACATTCAGTAAATAGTTTAATATAAAATGTTAATTTTGGGAATTAATGATGAGCTTATGCTTTTTACTGAAGTTTTAAAGATTATATCTATCCATGATTTACAAGATCATTATTTTTTCTTAAACTATTAAAACTTATCTTAACAATTAATAATATAATGGTGATTTTTATATTATGTGGTATTACTGTATTTTGTTCTACACGTAAACATATTCTATTATCTTTATTAAGACTTGAATTTATAGTCTTATCAGTTTATTTTCTTCTCTTTTTAACAATGATATTATTCAACTATGAATTATACTTTACTTTATTCTTTTTAGTATTTTCTGTTTGTGAGGGGGCTTTGGGTTTATCAATTTTAGTAATGTTAGTCCGTAGACATGGAAATGATTATTTATCTAGAGTTTCTATTTTAACATGATAAAATACCTTATTGTTATCTTATTTATAACCCCTTTACTATGTAATTGATGATTATTAATATCTTGTTTTATAATCTTATCTTTTATTTATGTAAATTTTAATATTCCTTTGAATTTTATTACTAATATTAGAGGGTTGTTTAGTTTCGATGTTATTTCCTATAGAATAATTTCCTTATCTTATTGAATTTTATTTTTAATATTAATAGCTAGATATCAAGTCTATGCTAATAGGGTGAATTCTACTGAGTTTTTATTTATTATATTAATAATAATGCTATCTCTCTTTTTAACTTTTAGATCTGATAATATACTAATTTTTTATCTATCCTTTGAGATAACTATTATCCCCACCCTTTTTTTGATCTTTGGGTGGGGGTATCAGCCTGAGCGCCTTTATGCAGTCTATTATTTAGTATTTTATACTCTTTTTGCTTCTTTACCTCTACTTCTAGGTATTTTTTATATTTATGACTGTGTTGGTTCTCTTAATTTTTGATTAGTTAATTTAAGGGTTAATTTATATCTTTATCTATCTCTGCTTTTAGCATTTTTAATTAAAATGCCTTTGGTGTTTGTTCATTATTGATTACCTAGGGCTCACGTTGAGGCTCCCATTTCTGGCTCTATAATCTTAGCTGGTGTTCTTTTAAAATTAGGAGGATATGGTTTACTTCGGGTTGGAATGTTTATTTCTGACTTTTCAGTAGGTTTATCTTATATTTGAGTTTCTATTAGTCTTTATGGTTCTTTTGTTATTAGTGTTCTTTGTCTTTGTCAGGTTGATATTAAGTCTATAATTGCCTATTCTTCAGTGGCTCATATAGCTCTGGCTATCTCTGGTATTATGGTTTTTAATTTTTATGGATTAGTTGGTTCGTTGATTTTAATAATTGGTCATGGTTTTTGTTCTTCTGGTTTATTTTGTTTAGCTAATATTATTTATGAACGTACCCATAGTCGTAGTTTTATTATTAATAAGGGGTTTATTAGTGTTATGCCTGGTTTTTCTTTATTATGATTCCTTTTATGTTCTAGTAATATAGCATCTCCTCCTACTTTAAATCTTTTAGGTGAAATTTTTATTGTGAATAGATTAATTGGTTGAAATGTAATAACTTTTATCTTTTTGATGTTTTCTTCCTTTTTTAGCTGTTGTTATAGAATTTATTTGTACTCTTTCACTCAACATGGTTTTATTTATAGAGGGGTTTATTCTTTTTCTTCAGGTAATTTACGTGAATATGTGCTTATTTTATTTCATTGATTGCCTCTTAATCTCTTGATTCTTGGTATTTCATCTTTTTCTTTATTCTTTTAAAGGGTTAAATGATAGTTTAATTTAGAATAATAATTTGTGGTATTAAAGGTGAAATTTGTTTCTCTTAACCCATTAACTTTACATACTTGTATCAGTTTTGATCATTTATTTTTCTTTTTTTGAGTTTTATCTTATTTTTAGCGGGTTTATACTTTTTATATGATGATTTTTTGATATTTATAGATTGAGAAATTTTATCTATTAATTCTGTAGGTCTGGTCATGACTTTTTTATTTGATTGAATATCTTTAATTTTTATAAGTGGAGTTTTATTTATTTCATCTATAGTTATTTTTTACAGAAGATCTTATATAGGTTCTGATATTTTTAAGTTACGATTTTTATTATTAGTTTTATTGTTTGTTATAGCTATAATATTTTTAATTATTAGTCCTAATATTGTTAGAATTTTATTAGGTTGAGATGGACTAGGTCTCATTTCTTATTGTTTAGTAGTTTATTTCCAGAATATAAAATCTTTTAGAGCAGGTATATTAACAGTTTTAACTAATCGTATTGGTGATGTTGCAATTCTTATTTCTATTGCTTGATTATTTAATTTAGGTAGTTGAAATTACATTTATTATGTTTCTTATTTCAATTCTTGGGGTCATTGAATATTATTATTAGTTATTTTGGCTGCTTTTACTAAGAGTGCACAAATTCCTTTCTCTTCTTGGCTACCAGCAGCAATGGCTGCTCCTACTCCAGTCTCGGCGCTTGTTCATTCTTCGACTTTAGTTACTGCAGGGGTTTATTTATTAATTCGATTTAGTAGAATTTTTATAAATTATGATGTTTCGCCTTTTCTTTTAATTTCTGTATTAACTATATTAATATCAGGCTTATGTGCTAATTTCGAATATGACTTGAAGAAAATTATTGCCCTATCAACACTTAGCCAATTAGGGTTAATGATAAGTGTCCTATTTTTAGGATATCCTTTAGTTTCTTTTTTTCATCTTTTAACTCATGCTTTTTTTAAGGCTTTAATATTTTTATGTGCGGGTTTAATTATTCATGTGATGAATGATTCTCAGGATATCCGCCATATAGGGGCTTTATTGAATCAGCTGCCTTATACTATATCCTGTTTTTGTATTTCTACATTATCTTTATGTGGTCTTCCTTTTTTATCTGGGTTTTATAGAAAAGACTTGATTTTGGAATATTTAGGGTTTAATTATTTTAATCTTTTTATTTATGTAGTTTTTTTTACTTCTGTCGGGTTAACTGTCTCTTATAGCTTTCGCTTAATTTATTATTGTCTGGGTAAAAATACAGGTTTATTTTCTTATCTATCAGTAGGTGAGGATTCATTTATAATGTTTTCTATGATTTTTCTCACTTTTTTATCTATTCTCTCAGGTAGAGTTTTAAGTTGATTATTATTTTCTAATCCTTCTTTATTGGTCTTTCCTCTTGAGTGTAAGTTAATACCTTTATTATTTGTGATTTTAGGAGCTTGATTAGGTTACGAATTATCTATTATATATTACACTGATTCTATTATAGGGTTGTCTTATATTTTACCTACCACTTTTATAAGTATAATATGATTTATACCTTATTTTAGAACTTATATAATGTATTATAATGTACTACCTTTATCTAAATTTTATTCTAATTTTATAGACTCAGGGTGGGGGGAGTATTTAGTTTCAGGTTCTTCCCCTAATCTTTTAAATTACTTAAGATCTTATAATTCTGTTTATCAGTTTAATAATATTAGGATCTACATGATCACTTTTATCTTATTATCTTTCTTTCTAGTGATTATTTAATTTAAGTAGCTTAAATTTAAAGCCTGATATTGAAGATATCATAATGGGTTATCCCCTTAAATATTTATAGATTATTCTCTTTTTTCCATTGAAAATGAAATGTTTTATTTAAACTATATAAATAGAGATCTAGACAGAGTTAAACTGCCTTAAAAGATAGTTAGCAGCTTCTTTTAGATAATCTTCAGTTCTCTTTAATTGGGTAATAATACCATTAGTTTCATTAACAGTGAAAAGCCTCTATTCTTGGCTTCAATTAAAGTTTTAGATAAGAGATCTATTATCTTAATTTTAGGTCGAAACTAAATGTAAATTTTACTTCATTATCTTGAGGAGGACTAGTTTGATCTAGTATTTTTTACTTGCAATATAAATGTTAATTTAACTACGACCCCTTTATTATTTAGCTCATTCTAACATACCATTCTTTCACTCATGGTAGAGTCCCAGGATAAGTGTTGTAATAAATATTGTGACTACAATTATTCATATTATAGTTATTCTATTCTTTATGGTTAGGATAATAGGTAGTATAATTGCGATTTCAATATCGAAGATTAGGAATAATACTGCAATTAAGAAGAATTGGATGGAGAAGGGGGTTCGTGCTGATCTTAAAGGGTCAAATCCACACTCAAATGGGGATATTTTCTCTCGATCTATAATAGATGATTTTGAAATAATTGTGCAAATAATTATTATTCTTAGTGATAATGTAGTTCTTACTAATGCTGATATTATAATTTTAATGATTATCCTTTCTCTATAGAGATCTTTTAATTGGAAGTTAATTATATTAATAATACTAAAAGGATAACTCCCTCATCAGTAAATTGATACATATAGGAATAATCAAACTACATCAACAAAATGTCAATATCAAGCTGCTGCTTCAAATCCAAGGTGGTGACTTCTAGAAAAGTGACATTTAATATGTCGTATTAAGCATACTGCTAAGTATAAAGTCCCGATGATTACATGAACTCCGTGGAATCCTGTTATTATGAAGAATCTGGACCCGTAAATTGAATCTCTAATGCAGAAACTTGATTCAATATATTCGAACCCTTGTAAGATAGTAAAATAAATTCCTAGTATTACAGTCAATAGTAAGCTTTTTGTTGTTTGTGAGTGATTTCTTTCTATTAATCTATAATGTGCTCATGTTACAGTGATTCCTGAGCATAATAAGATTATTGTATTTAGTAATGGGATCTCTATAGGATTAAATACTTTAATACCCTTTGGAGGTCACACTATACCAATGTCAATTGTTGGAGCCAGTCTTCTGTGGAAGAAACTCCAGAAGAATGAAATAAAGAAAAATACTTCTGAAATAATAAATAAAATTATCCCTAATTTTAAACCTGATATTACCTTGATTGTATGGTTGCCTTGGAATGTTGCTTCCCGTACTACATCACGTCATCATTGGATTATTGTTAATATTAGGATTATTACCCCTATTCTTATTAAGTAGATTTCATTTTTATGGAATCATAATACTATTCCAGATGTTAGTGTTATAGCTCCAATTGATCCGGTTAATGGTCATGGTCTAGGGTCTACTAAGTGGTATGGGTGATTTTTATGTATCTTCATACTATACTTCTCTAGCATATAAAGTTCTTAACACTGAAAATACATAAGCTTGAATAATAGCTACAGCTGTTTCAAATATTATGAGTATTATTTGTATGATAATAATAATACTAGAGTATTCTATGTAATTAATACTGCTATTCCCTAATAATCTTATTAGTAAGTGTCCTGCAATCATATTTGCAGCTAATCGCACTGCCAGACTTCCTGGACGAATTAGATTACTAACTGTTTCAATTAATACTATAAAAGGTATTAATATAATAGGGGTTCCTATTGGTACTAAATGAGCAAATATATGATTAGTCTGTGTAATTCATCCATATATTATAATTCTTAATCATATGGGTATTGCCATGGCTAGAGTGAATGTTAGGTGACTAGATCTTGTAAAGATATAAGGCAATAGTCCTATTATATTATTTATAATAATAAATATAAATAGGGTAATTCTTAATAATGTTATCCCTTTTCTATTTCTCCCTAATAACATTTTAAATTCTCTATGTAATTTATGTGTAATATTTAATGTTACTGTTCTAGCTCGGTTAGGTAATAATCAGAATGATGAAGGGAGAATTATTAACCCTATACATGATCTAATTCAATTTATTGATATCTTAATTCCTGTTGCTGGGTCAAATGCAGAAAATAGATTAGTTATCATTTTCAGTTTATTTGATAAACTATCTTATTTAAACTTTTTAGTTTTATCTTTTTAGGTTTAATTAAATGATAAATAATTATACTTATAATTAAGAATAGGATAATAAATATAATGAATAGTCTTTCTCATCATAATGGTGCTATTTGAGGCATAATAAGGGCTATTTTTATTAAAATATTTTTAACTTGACAAGTTAAGGTTTTATTTAAACTAACCCCTCTGGCCATTAAGAGTAGTGATTAATTACTATATTTTGGTTTAAGAGACCAATGCTTTATCCACTTCAGCCACTTAATGATTAAGAATTTAGTCAGGAGATGAATTTATTTATAGGGATTCTTTCTACTACGATTGGTATAAATCTATGATTAGCTCCACAGATTTCAGAGCATTGTCCATATATTAATCCTGGTCGGTTAATATTTGCTGATCCTTGATTTAATCGTCCTGGTACTGCGTCAATTTTAATACCTAATCTTGGTACTGCTCATGAATGTAATACATCGGCTGATGTGATTAGTACTCGGATCTGAGAATTTATGGGTATAATTGTTCGGTTATCTACATCCAATAGTCGCATATCTCTATTTTCCAACTCATTTTGAGGCTTCATGTATGAGTCAAATTCAATATTATTGAAATCTGAATATTCGTATCTTCAATATCATTGATGTCCAATAACTTTTAAGGTTATTGCTGGTGTGTTTATTTCATCGATTAAATATAGTAGTCGCAGGGAGGGTAAGGCAATGAATACTAAGGTGATTGCTGGTATTATAGTTCAGATTATTTCTATTGTTTGATTATCTAATAAATATCGATTGATTATTTTATTATATATTATTGTAATTATAATATAAGTTACTATTACTGTGATTATAGTTAGGATTATTACTGTATGGTCATGAAATGTAATTAGTTGTTCTATTAATGGTGAGTTTGCGTCTATTAATCTAACATTTCCCCATGTTGCTATGTTCTAATAAAAGATAATTTTCTTTATGTATGAAGCTTAAATTCATTGCATTATTCTGCCATATTAGATAGTTAGTGATTATTGGTAATTCATTGTAAGAATGTTCTATGGGAGGGGTTTTTTGTATTCATTCAATGCTTGGAGTTAAGTTTCTTGTGAATACAACTGTTCGCTTTGATGCTATTCTCTCTCATATAATTATAATAAATATAATAATTCTAATAATTGATATTAGTGACCCAATCGATGAGATTATGTTTCATCCTGTGTATCTATCAGGGTAATCTGAGTATCGTCGAGGTATTCCTCTTAATCCTAAGAAGTGTTGAGGAAAGAATGTTATGTTTACTCCTATAAATATAGTTAGAAATTGGATCTTTAATCATTTAGGGTTTATAGTTAATCCTGTAAATAAAGGATATCATTGAATAAATCTTCCTATGATAGCAAATACTGCTCCCATTGATAGAACATAGTGGAAATGTGCTACTACGTAATATGTGTCGTGTAGTATAATATCGATAGATGAGTTGGCTAAGATTACTCCAGTTAATCCACCGATGGTAAATAGGAATACAAACCCTAATGCCCATATTGTAGATGGTGAATAATTAATTTGTCTACCATGAAGTGTTGCTAATCATCTAAAAATTTTAATTCCCGTTGGGACTGCGATGATTATTGTTGCAGATGTGAAATATGCTCGAGTGTCAACGTCCATACCTACAGTAAATATATGGTGTGCTCACACAATGAATCCTAATAATCCAATTGCTATTATTGCATAAATTATCCCTAAAGATCCAAAGGTTTCATTTTTTCCTCTTTCTTGTCTAATAATGTGAGAGATTAGCCCGAATCCTGGGAGAATTAGAATGTATACTTCAGGGTGTCCGAAGAATCAGAATAAGTGTTGATATAAAATAGGGTCTCCCCCACCTGATGGGTCAAAGAATGATGTATTGAAGTTTCGATCAGTTAATAATATTGTGATAGCTCCTGCTAATACAGGTAAGGATAACAATAATAATAATGCAGTAATTCCTACTGATCACACGAATAAGGGAGTTCGCTCAGGGGTTATACCTGCTGGCCGTATATTAATAATTGTTGAGATAAAGTTTACTGCGCCAAGAATAGAAGATACTCCTGCTAAATGCAGTGAAAAGATTGCCAGGTCTACTGATACTCCTGCGTGTGCTAAATTGGTAGATAATGGAGGATAAACTGTTCACCCTGTCCCCACTCCTATCTCTACTATGCTACTTACTATAAGTAATGTAATAGATGGGGGTAATAATCAGAATCTTATATTATTTAATCGTGGGAATGCTATATCAGGGGCTCCGATTATTAAAGGTACTAGTCAGTTTCCAAATCCTCCAATTATAATTGGTATAACTATGAAGAAGATTATAATAAATGCATGTGCTGTGACGATTACATTATAGATTTGATCATTTCCAATAAAAGTTCCTGGCTGTCCAAGTTCTACTCGAATGATTAATCTTATAGCTCTTCCTACTATTCCTGCTCATATACCAAATATGAAGTATAGAGTTCCAATATCTTTGTGGTTGGTTGAATATAATCATTTATACAATAATGATAAGGTGACTGAATTATAAGTGATAAATTGTAAATTTATTTATGGTGTATAACCCCTTATCATATATAGCTTTATAGTCAAATTAATGATTTTAAATTGCAAGTTTAAAGTTAGGGTAAAATCCTTTAAAGCTTATATAATGTAATATATGTTTAACTTTGAAGGTTAATAGTTTGCTTAACTTAAAGCTCTATGTTAAGTTTAAAGTTATGATTACTGGTAATCTTAAGTTTACTAAGATTATTATCATAGGGGTAATTCTTATTTTATTATTTAGTATTCATTTGTTAGATATCGGGTATAATAAAATTATTCTTGATATAATCCGCATATAAAAAAATAGGGTTACTATTCTTATTATAATTATAATTAAAATTATAGTGAATATTTTATCTTGGATTAAAGTTTGAATTACTATTCATTTAGGGATAAATCCTAAGAAAGGTGGTAATCCGCCTATTCTTAATATAGATATTATGTATCTAGCTTTTTCAGCTAAGGATATATTAATTCTATTGACTTGGTTTAGGAATAATATATTATATTTATTGAATAATGTACATACTATGATAATTATTAATCTATAAATCATTCAATAAATTATTCAATTATTTTGGATTTTATTAATAGAAATTATTCACCCTAAGTGATTAATTGATGAATAACCTATTAATTTTTTTAGAGATGTTTGATTTAATCCTCCGATAGCTCCAATTGTGGTAGACAGAATTCTTGCTATAAATAATGTTTTTTGATTAATTTGAGAATTTATTATTATAAATATTGGTGCTAACTTTTGTCAAGTTATTAATATAATACATCTACTTCATCTTATTTTAGCTATTATTTCTGGAATTCATATGTGAAAAGGTGCGGCTCCTAATTTGATCATTAATGCTATTATGATAATGTTGTTGAAGATATTATTTCTTGAATATTCATAAATTATTATTAAAATGGAAAATATCAGGATTATTCTTCTTAAACTTTGAGTTAAAAAATAAATTATAGAGGCTTCTGATCTTATTTTTCTTTTATTTTTAGAAATTAAAGGGATAAATGATATTATATTTATTTCTAGCCCTATTCACATTCTTATCCAGTTATTAGAGCTTATTGTGATCATAGTTCCTAGGATAGTAATTGTAAGGAATAGAGATTTTCTTTTATATATTAGAAAGAAGGAGGGTTATACTCCTATGAGCAGGGTATGAACCTGGTAGCTTTAATTAGCTTACCTTTCTGAAAGATGTATATATTAGTATAATGAAGTACGTAAAGTTTTGATCTTTGAAGGGATAAGTTTGATTCTATCATATATAAATAATTAATTAAATGTGAGGGTGGGCACTCCCATCTAAATATTATTATATCAATTATTTTAAAT